GAAAGTTGGATAGGGTGGCCTTTACGTAAGGATTATATTGCCCCCAATTTTTATGAAATACAAGACGCTCATTGAATGATAAGAAACAAAATTACAACTTCGAATATTCAAGGAATATTTGTACATTCTCTTCTAGCTCAAACAGAGGAATTGAGGTTTCATTCGTATTCTTATGGATAGGCTAGCTAATAAATAAAAAGAAATAAAAGACAAGACATCATTGAGATTCTCGATTTTTGAGGAGACTTTTTTATTGTATTTCGGACGAGCCGAGACAATAGAATGAACAACAAGGGTTCTGTACCGTGAACTTTGTATCGCGCACATCACTTAGATGAACTCTAGAGAGTCGCATAGAAGGGAATGAAGAAATGGAATATGAAAGAGAATACAAAGAAATAAATGAAAGGGAATCGAATTCTATTTTATTTGTACTGTAGCTGAGATGAGTCTTGGTTATTTCTAGCCTTGAACTCCTCTAGACCAGACTTTTGGTTGGGCCTTTCAACCAATTTACAACCAATTTAATATTTTAATAAAAGAAACATCTTTTATTAAAATATGATAAAATATGTATGAAGTATTAACATTCTTTTTGAATGTGAGGAGCCACAGTGTGAACAAATAAAAAAGAAGAGGAAAGATAAGCAAATTTTTTCTTTTACTACATTATAATAGACACATTAGAATATACTCTTTGCTCATTTAAAAAAGATAAAATAAATAAAAAATAGAAAAAAAAAATAAAAAAAAGAGGGTTTACTCCCAGATACTTAGCTAGATAAGTATGTGTCGATCCATATCAATTAATTTGTAGAGTAGATACTCATACAAATGAATCATATGCCAGGAACCAGATTTGAACTGGTGACACGAGGATTTTCAGTCCTCTGCTCTACCAACTGAGCTATCCCGACCATTACCGACGCATTATCCTCATAATACTAGATGACTTGGGTCTATGTCAATTTAAAATGAAAACAAAAAAAAACGAAAAAGTATTAAATGAAAAGTCTCGAACGGAAATTTCTTGGATCTTTAAAAGGAAGACTTTGTAAATTTCCATATGAGTAATCATATGGATTATGAATCATTCAAATAGGTATTCCTTGCTCAAGAGATTTGTACGTATATCATATATATATATCACAATATATCACAAGACTTGTGATGTGATAAGAGAACAAAATTCTGCTAGGATACGCTTGTAAAATGGCAAAGAATAGGATGAACGAGAAACAGAAGGAACTTTGAACCCCTAACAAAAAAAAGGTAGGATAAAATAAATAGATAGCAAACGGACTTTTTGGGGTTGGGGATAGAGGGACTTGAACCCTCACGATTTTTAAAGTCGACGGATTTTCCTCTTACTATAAATTTCATTGTTGTCGGTATTGATATTGACATGTAGAACGGGACTCTATCTTTATTCTCGTCCGATTAATCAGTTTTTCAAAAGATTTATCAGACTATGGAGTGAATGATTTGATTAATGAATATTCTATTTGATTCTTTCTTCAACTTGGAATCGATTCACAACAATTCTTTTTTTTTCATATAAATAGATTTTGCATATAAAAAAATACGGGTTCGGGTCGTCTTTTTTGAGATAGTTTTTCGTTAGTATACCTATTTTTTTTTTATTTTATATAGGTATATCTTGCATCCTTTCTGGAATTTCGATATAAGGATTCCTTTACCAACAGTCAACCCCATTTGTTAGAATAGCTTCCATTGAGTCTCTGCACCTATCCTTTCCTTTTTTTATTATTATTATTCTCGCTTGCTGAACTTTTGTTCATGTTTATTTTCGTAAAATAATAGGATTTGGCTCAGGATTGCCCATTTTTCATTCCAGGGTTTCTCTGAATTTGAAAGTTATCACTTAGTAGGTTTCCATACCAAGGCTCAATCCAATTAAGTCCGTAGCGTCTACCAATTTCGCCATATCCCCCCTGTGTCTTGAGATTAGGATCTCATTAGGATGCCCCCCCTTCTCTCTCCTTTCCCCTTTCTTTCATTTCTTTCATTTGTTTATTTTCTTTCTTTTTATGCGATTTAGTAGATATAGATAGTGATTCTTATATCGAAGGGTCTTTCCCTATTTTTTTTTATTTCTTTTCTTGTTTGTTTATCTTCTTTCGTCTCTATTGGAGACCCATATTTATTTTTATTTGGTCCAATCAGAAAATATTTTATCATTTCTGTATTCGCAATTCAATATGGATGGGTATTCCATAACATATATATGCCACTCTTACTCTCAGTTTTCTCAGGCAATTTGGTGGAATACTCGAACGGTCGATTCTTTTTTCGTCTTAGCTTCCGCCTTTATGAATGAAAACAAAAGACAAATGAAAGGAGTCTCCCATTATGAATGATCTGGATTTCATTTCTATTTCGAATTCGAAGATAATTCGAATTTTTTAGTCTAAAAAAAAGTTTCATTCTAATTATTTCTATTTAGAACTCTAAACTAAATAGAATTAAATAATTAAAA